CGAGCATAGGTCAATGTAGCGAGCGTAGTTCAGTGGTAAAACATCTCCTTGCCAAGGAGAAGATACGGGTTCGATTCCCGTCGTTCGCCAGCTTAATTTAGTAAGGTACTATGATAAAAAATTCAGTCTAGTTGACTACTTAACTACTTCGATTTAATTAATATTAAATTAAGTAGTTGTTAGTCTAGTACTGTACCCCTTCCTATCTTATCCTTCCTTTGCACCCGACTCAAAAAAAAAGAGTGCTTCGGGGGCAAAAATCCACCTTTCCAAGAAAGTTCCCTAAAACGGGGATTTACCGAGACAAACAAGAGACAACAGGTTTTGAAAGGGGGTATAGGCTATGCTTTTATTTCATTTTTTTTTTTTCTGCTCTGCCTGCTGAATAAAAAAAAGGGTTGGATATAGCCCTCTACCATATCTATACAAATAGAATAGTCCATTTATACGAACTACTAAGTGCGGAGACGGGAATCGAACCCGTGACCTCAAGGTTATGAGCCTCGTGAGCTACCAAACTGCTCTACTCCGCTCTGTAGGGCCGAAAACTGGTGGACAAAAAAAGGTTGAATCCAAGTCTCTACCATGTCTAGACAAACAAATAGAATAGTCTTTTTCTATCGAATGGAGCGGGTAGCGGGAATCGAACCCGCATCGTTAGCTTGGAAGGCTAGGGGTTATAGTCGACGTTGGTTGATTATTTTTAACGTCTCTAATTCAAAACCGAACATGAAATTTTGATTTCATTCGGCTCCTTTATGGATATTCTCACCACTTAACATCTATGTCAGCTTTTCTGTCTGAATGGAACCAAAGCTCTCTGCTTTCTAGATGATCCCTATAGAATAGGAGATCGAAATTCTCCTAAATATCTATCTAATCTACTTACTTCGTTCCCTAATTTCATTCAAGAGATCCTGAGGAAAAGAATTGGGTTTCCGCCGAGCTGAAACAATATACTGATGGTTCTAGTAAACCAAAACCCTCGTTTTTTAGCTATTGGGCTTCTATTTCCTTTTTAAACAAAACAAAAGAAGATTTAGTTACGATTGGAAATACACTTTTTTGTATCTTCATCCATAGATCCTTTACTCATATTTATTCAATTGGAATACTTAATCCAATGCAAAATTATGCTTCGCGACTCCGTACTCATAATCGAATTTGTATTTTAGATGCAAATTCAATTAGTCTTTGGATACTAATCGCGAGAATGTATATTCTTCCTCAATATGCTATTGAGAGGAAAAGGATTAAACCCTTTATAAAAACTAAAGTTTTCATCGGAATATGAATATAAAAAAACTTAAGGTATCCTTAAGTATAAGTATATTATTTCAAATTCCGTTATTAATAGAACGAATCACACTTTTACCACTAAACTATACCCGCTACATGTAGATTATGATACCAATGCTACCCTTTGTCAAGGGTAGCCATTCGAGAAGGAGGCTAATTCCACCTTATCTTATCGAATCGAATCAAACGGAGAAATGTAGGCGGTTGGTACTTCAATCGCGGGCCTTTACTTTAGGATTTAGATAGCCCCTCTCTAGTCTGTAAAATACATCTCTTCTTACCATGCCAATAGCATATGAACCAAATGTATGCATTTCGATTAGGATCTATTCTACGGTTATGACTACAAGGATCATTATTTGTGACGACGTAAATGTGCCAGACTGTTGTAAGGAATAGTTTTATTATTCCTACAATATACACTAAGAGGTATAGGGGGCAGTACAGTCCCCATAAATCCTTTTCTTTTTTATTCAGAATTGAACAAAGAAATTGGGAAAGATGTTTTCTTCCTCCACTTATCATGAAGTCCGAGCCATAGGGAAGGAGTGAGATGACTTTAAAAAATTCATCATAGACTTCCTCATGAAAATTTACATCCGAGGACTCTGATGAGGACTCCTCAAACTCTTCATAAAGAGGATCCGGAAAGTCTCTGGTTAGTGGATCCTCTCCATTTACTAATTTTCTCTCTTCTTTTCCACTCAATTCTAGTTTATTGGATTCTTGTTTAAAAGAATCCAAGAAGATGAATAGAATAGAATTAAGAACACATAAAAAAGAGCATAGAGTCCCATTACCAAACGTTCCTCCTAAGAATCATATTGGGTATCTGTTCCCTCCCTTTTCACCCTAGGATCGAAAATCTAGAATCCCCCTCTCGAGCCGTATGAGGAGAAAACCCTGAACCTGGAGGAGTTAGGTATGTAGGATATGCTTTTTATTTTTTGTTGGGCAAGCAGTAGTATAATTTTTATACTCTACAGTTTGTTGATAAAACTGTAACATAGTTTGTTCCAAATCCACTAGAATCCTTGTAGAATAGTCAAGTACCCCATTTCCAAAGGGTACCTGTTGAAAATCGTTTCAACAAATCCGTCCAAAACTTTTTAAGAAAAATGAAAAAGTTTTGAACTCGAAAGTTTTTCCAAGAGATGCCTGCTAAAAATTGTTTCAATCTCTCACCAAAACAGATAAGAAGTATATCACTGAAAATTAATACCCAGCCATATGGGTATATGAAGACCGCAAATTCCTTTATACCCCACCCAATTAGAATTAGAGGAAATAAAACATAAATGGAGAAAGTTCTCATCATCAGATCAGCCAATAAAAGAAAAAAGTCCCTAATTCTGCAGAACATTCTGAGCACGTAAAAAGTGAATAGCCTAAAGATAAAAAAAACAAAGTCTATCATTTTTTTAACAGCAGTTCTTATTGCCCCTTTGGCCGTTTTGGCCCATTGTTGTATCCGATTCAACAATTGATACATATTTGTTCTCCTCTTAAACAAAAAAAATGGAACTTCCGGGCTTTGGTTTGGTGAGTCGTACGAAATAGTGTTTCCATACCTATGAACTTACCCTCTTCAAGTGTATCCGATATATATAAAAGAAAATCTCTACATATATCTCTATATATACATATAATATATACATTAATATATACATATAATATGTACATTATGCGGCAGACCCATAATGGTAAATGAAAGTGGCTAATTATTGAATAAAAAGCCCTTTTAACTCAGCGGTAGAGTAATGCCATGGTAAGGCATAAGTCATCGGTTCAAATCCGATAAAGGGCTTTTCACTTACACTTAGTGGTAGAATAATGTCTTGGTAAGACGGAAATCATCGGTTCGAATCCGATAAAGTACTTTTCTACTAAATTCATTATTCATTCATTTTTTTTTTAATGTCTCTATTTTTTCTTTAATTTTATGACTTAGTTTAGTGCGAGATGCCCACATTTTTGGTCTGAACACTAAACGAAGCACAGAGTGAAAAAAAAAAAAAGAAATGAAATTGGACTCTTTTTCCTGTTAGAGCAATGAAATCAATACCTGTACTGAACTAATCTAGACTCCTTTTTATTAATCTATTCTTATTATATACCCTTTAAACGAATTTCCTTAAAAAGTAGGGGATGATCCGTGAATTAACCTAACCATCAACTAAAAAAAATCCTATGAAAGCATAACAGAAAAGTCGTAAAGATTCTTTCCTTTGATCTAGTTATAGTCTTCGACTATATTGACAATTCAAAAAAACTGCTCATACTATCATTATAGTATAATGACGAGTGGTTGTATATAGTGCTATCGTCTAGTGCTGCCCCCATCGTCTAGTGGTTCAGGACATCTCTCTTTCAAGGAGGCAGCGGGGATTCGACTTCCCCTGGGGGTAGGGAGTATTATAAAAAGAGGTTAATCATAGATTATCAAAAAGCCTAGAATAAATTCTTCCTGGGTCGATGCCCGAGCGGTTAATGGGGACGGACTGTAAATTCGTTGACGCTATGTCTACGCTGGTTCAAATCCAGCTCGGCCCAAAAATCTAGGGCTTCATGAATATAAACTAAATCCATTATTTTTTATGGAAGAAAAAAAATGTCTGATCCATAGAAATAAAGGATAAACAGAAAAGGGCAAATTTTTTTCGAATCCATATCTCTCTGATTCTTTATCTTGCAAAGAAAAGACAAAGAAAAGAGTTTTTCTTATGGAAAGGTGGATTATCGTTTATTTTTAGGGATCAAAAATCGCGGCATACTTGTTATGCCACTCGCACTATACCTACATATCCTATGTGGGTATGTAGTATATGATTCGTCCATTTATTAGAGCACGACAGACGAATCGAATCTTCTTATGGTTCTATTTAAGAATAGGCATGCCATACACCCCGCAGGGATTGTAGTTCAATTGGTCAGAGCACCGCCCTGTCAAGGCGGAAGCTGCGGGTTCGAGCCCCGTCAGTCCCGAACTAGGGTTCAATGAATGGACAAATTCATCTTTCCTTTTTTCATGGAAATTTTTGATGAAAAAAAGGGGGGGGCAGGAGGCAAGATCAAATATCCATGGGGCACCCTTACTTCACTTTTTTTATTTCGTATTTCTCAGTAAAAAGAGAGCAGTATAGGAATTTTTTTTTTTCACTCCTTCCGGTTGATAAGGAAAGGCATACGTATCATACGTGGATTAGTATAATTTCGGATATTACTCTATTTTTATGATGATACCGTCCTCATCTTAACTTCCTATTCGACTCTTATGAAATCGAGTACCGGTATTTTACTGGAATCCATACATAAAACGTATTCGTTTATTGTTGTTTATTGTTAGAGAATGCATTTCATCTAATTAGTTCCCTTTTGGGGGTTAAAACACACCCCTTCCATTTTCTAGTTCCAACTTTGTTTGTGTATGTTCAATGAATAATTGGAAAGAATTCACCTCATTCTCACTCCATTTGCCGAATCTGGATCCGCTCTCATCTTTAGACCCCAAAAAGCAGATATTGATAGTAACCTAATAAAATAAAAACCAAGCAAACGCTCTTGTTCCTAAATGAAAATAAAATATGGGGTTCCTTTTTATTTAAGATCCTCTTTTCTTCATCTCATTTCGACTTCTACTGATTATTTGGATGTCTATGTGACCCATAGAAAGGTGGTCATATAATACATACATACATAATTGTATGTATAACTATAAGAAAAAGGAAGGGAAATTTGATAAGATAAGAAAGATTTTTGGCTATACATATAGAAAAGCAAAAGTAGAAAAGAATGAAAAATAGAATAGAGGGGGTTTCGAATCCAATCAAAAAACCTATTTTGGTCTTAGTATGGATAAGGGATCTTCCTATGTTATATTATTCCACTATCAACCATGAATTGATTTGATAGATCCAATATTCATAATATTTAATTGATTCCGTATTATCCGAATGCAAGTCCTCCCCTGGAATTTACGGGATACCCCTTTTTCCTCTCCATGGGATTACATCCCGAGTTATTGTGAAAAAAAAAAGAGGTTATGGAAGTCAATATTCTCGCATTTATTGCTACTGCATTGTTTATTCTAGTTCCTACTGCCTTTTTACTTATTATTTATGTAAAAACAGCCAGCCAAAATGATTAATTGGAATTCCAATTAATCATTGAAGAAATGAAAAAGGTATTAAATAAAAATCCAAGTCTTAAATGAAAGGATCTGGTTGGAATCATAAAGTGTGGTAGAAAGAACTATATGTAGTTCTTTCTACCACACTTTAGATTCTTTCTATTATATTATCTTGAATCTACATAGAATCGATTAGTAAATTGAAATTGAAATAGTAGTCTAATTAAACTTCTTTTTTCACTGCATCCACTTAATTTCAATCAAGTTAAAATCAAAAAAATTGAAGACAATTCTTCATTGAAAGAATCCATGGAGAGGGAGAAAAATAATACGAGAATAGACTATAGTAAAAGAAAAAAGTAAAAGGAAAAAACCTACGAATCTTTCATGCTTAAAAATAGTGCGAGATCCTTCAAAAAAAAAAGAATATAAAAAATTTTCTAAGAATAAGAAAATAGTATAAATGGAAAATGCGCGATATGTTGTGAATAGCTTTGTGTAAGAAAGTCTAATTTTCTTATGTATAGAACTTTCTTTTTACTCGTCACTTCTAGTAGAATAGAAACTATAATTGCCCTTTCTATTCTATTATACTGGAATAGAACATAGTAGAATAGAACGACTCTTTCTTACTTTCTTAAAAGAGTTTCTTACAAGAGTGAAACAAAACTAAAGAAAGAGAGAAAAATAAAGTTTGGCAAAATTATTAATACAAAACGATCAATTAAAGAAAAGAGTTGATACTACAATTCGACTACTCAATCAATTGGTAGTATCCCTAGAGTCCACTCCTCCCCCATACTACTAGGGAAAGAGAAAATGTAAAGACCACCATTAAAGCAGCCCAAGCGAGACTTACTATATCCATGTAAATTATGTCTCCTATTTCTATGAAGGAATTCTTCTACTATTGATTAATAATCATAGTGGAATCAAGGGTACAGAGTCAAAAGTCCATTCTATTCTGCCCTAAGACTATGGATGAATCCGTTAAAGGAATTGACTCCTAACAAATTCTTATATGATTTCTGGTAGAATTGGAGAGCATTAAGTATAAATATGATACATAGCCCTTTCCCTAAAAAAAGGAGGATGCCCTGAATAGAAGACGCGGGAATAGAGAGATTTTGTCTTTCGTTTGTTACCTTTTTTATAATATAAGCAAAGCGCGTAAGAATATAGCATAAGATTAGGATAGATAAATATTTATTGGATACCTACCTTACCCATGTTTATTTTTGACCTAAACCCTACTGCCCCGCTTTCTATCTTTCTATGAAAGAGTAAGGAGGCCTTATCCACAACCCCGAAATGGATTTTTGATCAGCCTATTCAATTCAATCTAATTCTCGCCAGAATCAGTAACCTTTACTTTAGTCTATGTAGGTAGCATAAGATGTACGAAGTGTATGTAGTAAGATGTACGATAAATAAAATGTATGATAATTAGGACGTTTTTATATTTATTCGCGAAGTCCCTTCTTCAATCTTAAATTGAAAAAAGACTGCCCCTTAGGGCCCTTTGGATACGAAGATTTCTGACATCTTAGTCTCGTAGTTTTTAATTCTCGAATCGAATCAATTTAAATTAATAAAAGAATAAGGAAACGCTACCTCATCCCTATTGGTAGCCGTTTGGGCCACTGCTGACAAAACAAACCATAGTTTGAGGATAGAACTATGGTATGGATTCTCAAAATCCAGTATCGCCAGACCTAGTTACTCTCGTGCCCCAACTTATGGGGAGTACGAATTTGTCGAGTTTGATCAGTCTTATAATCCTAAGTAATTCTAAGTATTTTATTGATCAGGCGGCACCCAGATTTGAACTGGGGATAAAGGATTTGCAGTCCCCTGCCTTACCACTTGGCCATGCCGCCAAAAAATCCGATCTAAAATCGAGAAAAGAACAAGTATTCATCCACATTTTTTTACTAAAACCCTTTTTTTTTTTCTTTTATCTTGAATCTAATTTTACTTAGATTTTTCTAATCTTTTTCAAAAAAAAAAATGGATTTCTGCTTGGATCCAGTTTCGCTTATTCTACTTGATGGATTCTATCTTAAAACACATATTGTTAACACTAGAAAACTTCCCTTTTCTTTCTATTGAGATGACAAAGGAGAAAAAGTGGATTTCCAGTCGTGGGCTGTAAAATTCAGAACAAATTAGAACCATTAACTATAATTTACATTTTTTTTTTGCAGTAGTGAACGACTCTTAAATCGGTATTCTCCACCCCATTTTTTTTTTATGGGATAATAAAATAGAATAAATGTTTCCCTAATCTGTATATAAGGAAATTCCAGGTCCGAACAGCATTATTATCTATGGATCTACCTTATGTACATATCCCTATGGGGAATCATGCTTTAATTTGTCATTGCATTAAGTATCTTGAATAAAAAAAAAAAAGAGGGAATTTTCTCTGATTCTGATAAAGTACTTACTTTATCTTAGCTTTATCTTTATTTTAGGATTCCACAACGAAATCCTTTATTTTCCAGCAATTCTACTACTACGAATACGAAACAAAAAAGAACCTTCAAATTCTTTTTGAAAATGAAACTAAGCGTGCTATTCTAAACCGAACTAAAGTTAAACTTTCTAGTGCTTATAAATTATTATGGCTTTATCCCTTTCATAGAAAGGAGATAAAACGAGAAATCTTTGCTATCCAATCTTTTTAGAATACCAATCTTTTTAGAATATCTTAAAGTTTAAGTGGCAGAATTTTTTTCTAGGACTGTTTTATCAATTCATTTTTATTCCATTTCTACCCCTGCAAAATTCGAACTTTCGTTGAAATCGTCTCTATTCATATGTATGAAATACATATATGAAATACGTATGTGGAGTTCCCTAGAATTTCATGTGATTCAGTAAACAGAATATAGATTCCATGATTGCTAGATTGATCCGTAGGGATTGATGAAGAGTGAGCTAATAATGGAATTTTTCTTCGATAAATAGGAAACTTAAGATTAAAATGCTCCGGAATAGAAATGAGGGAATATCCACAATACCCGGATTTAGTCAGATCCAATTCGAGGGATTTTGTAGATTCATTAATCAAGGCTTGGCAGAAGAACTTGAGAAGTTTCCAACAATTAAAGATCCAGATCACGAAATTGCATTTCAATTATTTGCGAAAGGATATCAATTGCTAGAACCCTCGATAAAAGAAAGGGATGCTGTGTATGAATCACTCACCTATTCTTCCGAATTATATGTATCCGCGAGATTAATTTTTGGTTTCGATGTGCAAAAGCAAACCATTTCTATTGGAAACATTCCTATAATGAATTCCTTAGGAACCTTTATAATAAACGGAATATACCGAATTGTGATCAATCAAATATTGCTAAGTCCCGGTATTTACTACCGCTCGGAATTAGACCATAAGGGAATTTCTATATACACCGGGACTATAATATCAGATTGGGGAGGAAGGTCGGAATTAGCAATTGATAAAAAAGAAAGGATATGGGCTCGCGTAAGTAGAAAACAAAAGATATCCATTTTAGTTCTATCATCCGCTATGGGTTTAAATCTAAGAGAAATTTTAGATAATGTTTCCTACCCCGAAATTTTCTTGTCTTTCCCGAATGCTAAGGAGAAGAAGAGGATTGAGTCAAAAGAAAAAGCGATTTTGGAGTTTTATCAACAATTTGCTTGTGTAGGAGGGGACCTGGTATTTTCGGAGTCCTTATGCGAGGAATTACAAAAGAAATTTTTTCAACAAAAATGTGAATTAGGAAGAGTTGGTCGACGAAATATGAATCGGAGACTGAGTCTTGATATCCCTCAGAACAATACATTCCTGTTACCACGAGATGTGTTGGCCGCTACGGATCATTTGATTGGAATGAAATTTGGAACGGGTATACTTGACGATGACGATATGAATCACTTGAAAAATAAACGTATTCGTTCGGTTGCGGATCTGTTACAAGATCAATTCGGACTGGCTCTTGGCCGTTTACAAAATGCGGTTCAAAAAACTATCCGTAGAGTATTCATACGTCAATCGAAACCGACTCCACAAACTTTGGTAACTCCAACTTCAACTTCGATTTTATTAATAACTACTTATGAGACCTTTTTTGGCACATACCCCTTATCTCAAGTTTTTGATCAAACCAATCCATTGACACAAACGGTTCATGGGCGAAAAGTGAGTTGTTTGGGTCCTGGAGGATTGACGGGGAGAACTGCAAGTTTTCGGAGCCGAGATATTCATCCGAGTCACTATGGGCGTATTTGTCCAATTGACACGTCCGAAGGAATCAATGTTGGACTTACCGGATCGTTAGCTATTCATGCGAGAATTGATCACTGGTGGGGATCTATAGAGAGTCCGTTTTATGAAATATCTGAGAAAGCAAAAGAAAAAAAAGAGAGACAGGTAGTTTATTTATCACCAAATAGAGATGAATATTATATGATAGCAGCCGGAAATTCTTTGTCCTTGAATCAGGGTATTCAAGAAGAACAGGTTGTTCCAGCTAGATACCGTCAAGAATTCCTGACTATTGCATGGGAACAGATTCATGTTAGAAGTATTTTTCCTTTCCAATATTTTTCTATTGGAGGTTCTCTCATTCCTTTTATTGAGCATAATGATGCGAATCGGGCTTTAATGAGTTCTAATATGCAGCGCCAAGCAGTTCCACTTTCTCGGTCCGAGAAGTGCATTGTTGGAACTGGATTGGAACGCCAAACAGCTCTAGATTCGAGGGTTTCCGTTATAGCCGAACGCGAGGGAAAGATCATTTCTAGTGATAGTCACAAGATCCTTTTATCAAGTAGTGGGAAGACTATAAGTATTCCTTTAGTTGCCCATCGGCGCTCTAACAAAAATACTTGTATGCACCAAAAACCTCGGGTTCCGCGGGGTAAATCCATTAAAAAAGGGCAAATTTTAGCGGAGGGAGCAGCTACAGTGGGGGGGGAACTTGCTTTAGGAAAAAACGTTTTAGTAGCTTATATGCCCTGGGAGGGTTACAATTTTGAAGACGCAGTACTAATTAGTGAACGTTTAGTATATGAGGATATTTATACTTCTTTTCACATCCGAAAATATGAAATTCAGACGGATACGACAAGCCAAGGCTCCGCTGAAAAAATCACTAAAGAAATACCACATCTAGAAGAACATTTACTCCGCAATTTGGACAGAAATGGAGTTGTGAGGTTGGGATCCTGGGTAGAAACAGGCGATATTTTAGTAGGTAAATTAACGCCTCTGATAGCGAGCGAATCGTCGTATATCGCGGAAGCTGGATTATTACGGGCTATTTTTGGTCTTGAGGTATCCACTTCAAAAGAAACTTCTCTCAAACTACCTATAGGTGGAAGAGGGCGCGTTATCGATGTGAAATGGATCCAGAGAGACCCCCTTGACATAATGGTTCGTGTATATATTTTACAGAAACGTGAAATTAAAGTTGGGGATAAAATAGCCGGAAGACACGGGAATAAGGGGATCATTTCCAAAATCTTGCCTAGGCAAGATATGCCCTATTTGCAAGATGGAACACCTGTTGATATGGTCTTCAATCCCTTAGGAGTACCCTCACGAATGAATGTGGGACAAATATTTGAAAGCTCGCTCGGATTAGCAGGGGATCTGCTAAAGAAACATTATAGAATAGCACCCTTTGATGAGAGATATGAGCAAGAGGCTTCAAGAAAACTTGTGTTTTCGGAATTATATGAAGCCAGTAAACAAACAAAAAATCCATGGGTATTTGAACCCGAGTACCCGGGAAAAAGCAGAATATTTGATGGAAGAACAGGAGATCCCTTCGAACAGCCTGTTCTAATAGGGAAATCCTATATCTTAAAATTAATTCATCAAGTTGATGAGAAAATTCATGGACGTTCTACTGGGCCCTACTCACTTGTTACCCAACAACCCGTTAGAGGAAGAGCCAAGCAAGGGGGACAACGAGTAGGAGAAATGGAAGTTTGGGCTTTAGAAGGATTTGGTGTTGCTCATATTTTACAAGAAATACTTACTTATAAATCTGATCATCTTATAGCTCGTCAAGAAATACTTAATGCTACGATCTGGGGAAAAAGAGTGCCTAATCACGAGGATCCTCCAGAATCTTTTCGAGTGCTCGTTCGAGAACTACGATCTTTGGCTCTAGAACTGAACCATTTCCTTGTATCTGAGAAGAACTTCCAGGTTAATAGGGAAGATGTTTGATCGGAATAAATATAAATCATTTTCTTATTTCTATTTTATGATTGACCAATATAAACATAAACAACTTCAAATTGGACTCGTTTCCCCTCAACAAATAAAGGCTTGGGCTAAAAAAATCCTACCTAATGGGGAAGTCGTTGGCGAAGTCACAAGGCCCTCCACTTTTCATTATAAAACCGATAAACCAGAAAAAGATGGATTGTTTTGCGAAAGAATCTTTGGACCCATAAAAAGCGGAATTTGTGCTTGTGGAAATTCTCGAGCGAGCGTAGCTGAAAATGAAGACGAAAGATTTTGCCAAAAATGTGGGGTAGAATTTGTTGATTCTCGGATACGAAGATATCAAATGGGATACATCAAACTGGCATGTCCAGTGACTCATGTGTGGTATTTGAAAGGTCTTCCTAGTTATATCGCGAATCTTTTAGATAAACCCCTTAAGAAATTGGAGGGCCTAGTATATGGCGATTTCTCTTTTGCTAGGCCCTGCGCTAAAAAACCTACTTTCTTACGATTACGGGGTTTATTCGAAGATGAAATTTCATCCTGTAACCACAGTATTTCTCCCTTTTTTTCTACCCCAGGCTTTGCAACATTTCGAAATCGGGAAATTGCGACAGGAGCAGGTGCTATTAGAGAACAATTAGCGGATTTGGATTTGCGAATTATTATAGAGAATTCTTTGGTTGAATGGAAGGAATTAGAAGACGAGGGGTATAGTGGAGATGAATGGGAAGATAGAAAAAGACGAATAAGAAAAGTTTTTTTGATTAGACGCATGCAATTGGCGAAACATTTTATTCAAACAAATGTAGAACCAGAATGGATGGTTTTGTGCTTATTACCGGTTCTTCCTCCCGAATTGAGACCCATTGTTTATAGGTCTGGGGATAAAGTAGTGACTTCGGATATTAATGAACTTTATAAGAGAGTTATCCGTCGGAACAATAACCTTGCCTATCTATTAAAAAGAAGTGAATTAGCACCAGCGGATTTAGTAATGTGCCAGGAAAAATTGGTACAAGAAGCCGTGGATACACTTCTTGATAGTGGGTCTCGCGGGCAACCGACGAGGGATGGGCACAATAAAGTATACAAATCACTTTCAGATGTAATTGAGGGTAAAGAGGGGAGGTTTCGCGAGACTCTGCTTGGGAAACGGGTCGATTACTCGGGGCGTTCTGTCATTGTTGTGGGTCCTTCGCTTTCATTACATCAATGTGGATTACCTCTAGAGATAGCAATAAAGCTTTTTCAGCTATTTGTAATTCGCGATTTAATCACGAAACGTGCTACTTCTAATGTCAGGATTGCTAAAAGGAAAATTTGGGAAAAGGAACCCATTGTATGGGAAATACTTCAAGAAGTTATGCGGGGACATCCTGTACTGTTGAACAGAGCACCCACCCTGCATAGATTAGGCATACAAGCCTTCCAACCCACTTTAGTAGAGGGGCGTACTATTTGTTTACATCCATTAGTGTGTAAGGGTTTCAATGCGGACTTTGATGGGGATCAAATGGCTGTTCATCTACCTTTATCTTTGGAAGCTCAGGCGGAAGCCCGTTTACTTATGTTTTCTCATATGAATCTCCTGTCTCCCGCTATTGGAGATCCTATTTGCGTGCCAACCCAAGACATGCTTATCGGACTTTATGTATTAACGATTGGAAACCGTCGAGGTATTTGTGCAAATAGATATAATAGTTGCGGAAACTCTCCAAATAAAAAAGTAAACTACAATAATAACAATTATTATAAGTATACGAAAGATAAAGAACCCCTTTTTTCTAGTTCCTATGATGCACTGGGAGCTTATAGACAGAAACGAATCGGTTTAAACAGTCCCTTGTGGCTCCGATGGAAACTAGATCAACGCATCGTTGGGTCAAGAGAAGTTCCGATTGAAGTTCAATATGAATCTTTTGGGACTTATCATGAGATTTATGCCCACTATCTAGTAGTGGGAAATAGAAAAAAAGAAATCCGTTCTATATACATTCGAACCACTCTTGGTCATATTTCCTTTTATAGAGAAATAGAGGAAGCCATACAAGGATTTAGTCGGGCCTATTCATACACTATCTAAACAAGGAAGTTAGATTCGGCGATGCCCCTTTCGAGGGGCATTCCGATTTTCCTAGTACCATCTTTTTTGCCGCGCAAATCCAGATTGAGGAAAGGGAGTAAATTAAGTTTTCGAATCACTGACTCAGGCCCATTGTCGAATCCTACTCAGCAATTGTCGAATCCTACTCAGCCAAAAAAGGGGGGTACTTATGTATGGCGGAACGGGCCAACTTGGTCTTTCATAATAAAGAGATAGACGGAACTGCTATGAAACGGCTTATTAGCAGATTAATAGATCATTTCGGAATGGGATATACATCCCATATACTGGATCAAATAAAGACTCTGGGCTTCCATCAAGCCACTACTACATCGATTTCTTTAGGAATCGAGGATCTTTTAACAATACCCTCTAAAGGATGGTTAGTCCAAGACGCGGAACAACAAAGTTTTCTTTTGGAGAAACACTATTATTATGGGGCTGTACACGCGGTAGAAAAATTACGCCAATCCGTTGAGATATGGTATGCTACAAGTGAATATTTGAAACAAGAAATGAATTCTAATTTTCGAATAACGGATCCTTCTAATCCAGTCTATCTAATGTCTTTTTCAGGAGCCAGAGGAAATGCATCTCAGGTACACCAATTAGTAGGTATGAGAGGCTTAATGGCGGATCCTCAAGGACAAATGATTGATTTACCTATTCAAAGCAATTTACGTGAGGGACTTTCTTTGACAGAATATATAATTTCCTGCTACGGAGCCCGAAAAGGGGTTGTAGATACTGCTGTACGAACAGCGGATGCTGGCTATCTTACACGTAGACTTGTTGAAGTAGTTCAACATATTATTGTGCGTAGAAGAGATTGTGGTACTATCCGAGGTATTTCTGTGAGTCCTCAAAATGGGATGACGGAAAAACTTTTTGTCCAAACACTAATTGGTCGTGTATTAGCAGACGATATATATATTGGTTCACGATGCATTGCTGCTCGAAATCAAGATATTGGAATTGGATTAGTCAATCGATTCATAACTGCCTTTCGAGCACAACCGTTTCGAGCACAACCAATATATATTAGAACCCCCTTTACTTGCCGGAGCACATCTTGGATCTGCCAATTATGTTATGGGCGGAGTCCCACTCATGGGGATCTAGTCGAATTGGGAGAAGCTGTAGGTATTATTGCGGGTCAATCAATTGGGGAGCCAGGGACTCAACTAACATTAAGAACTTTTCATACTGGTGGAGTATTCACAGGGGGTACTGCCGACCTTGTACGATCCCCCTCGAATGGAAAAATCCAATTCAATGAGGATTTGGTTCACCCCACACGTACCCGTCATGGGCAGCCTGCTTTTCTATGCTATATAGACTTGCATGTAACTATTCAGAGTCAGGATATTCTACATAGTGTTAATATTCCGTTAAAAAGCTTGATTCTAGTGCAAAATGATCAATATGTAGAATCCGAACAAGTAATTGCGGAGATTCGTGCCGGAACGTCCACTTTGCATTTTAAAGAAAAGGTACAAAAGCATATTTATTCCGAATCAGACGGGGAAATGCACTGGAGTACTGATGTTTACCATGCGCCCGAATATCAGTATGGTAATCTTCGTCGATTACCAAAAACAAGCCATTTATGGATATTGTCAGTAAGTATGTGCAGATCCAGTATAGCATCTTTTTCGCTCCACAAGGATCAAGATCAAATGAATACTTATTCTTTTTCTGTTGATGGAAGATATATCTTTGACCTCTCAATGGCTAATGATCAAGTAAGTCATAGACTGTTGGATACTTTTGGTAAAAAAGATAGGGAAATTCTTAATTATTTAACGCCAAATCGAATCGTATCCAACGGTCATTGGAATTTTGTCTATCCTTCTATTCTTCAAGATAATTCGGATTTGTTGGCGAAAAAGCGAAGAAATAGGTTCGTCATTCCATTACAATATCATCAAGAACAAGAGAAAGAGCTAATATCCTGTTTGGGTATTTCAATTGAAATACCCTTTATGGGTGTTTTACGTAGAAATACTATTTTTGCTTATTTTGACGATCCACGATACAGAAAAGATAAAAGGGGTTCAGGAATTGTGAAATTTAGATATAGGACCCTAGAGGAAGAATATCGGACCCAAGAGGAAGAATATCGGACCCGAGAGGAAGAGTATAGGACTCGAGAGGAAGACTCAGAGGACGAATATGAAACCCTAGAAGATGAATATGGGATCCTAGAGGGCGAATATAGGACTCTAGAGAAAGACTCAAAGGAAGAATATGGGAGCCCAGAGAACGAATATAAGACCCGAGAGGACGAATATGGAACTCTAGAGGAAGACTCAGAAGACGAATACTCTGAAGATGGCTCAGAGAAGGAATATGGGACTTTAGAAGAAGACTCAGAGGAAGACTCAGAAGACGAATATGGGAGCCCGGAGGAAGATTCTATCTTAAAAAAAGAGGGTTTTATTGAGCATCGAGGAACAAAAGAATTTAGTCTAAAATACCAAAAAGAAGTAGATCGTTTTTTTTTCATTCTTCAAGAACTGCATATCTTGCCGAGATCCTCACCGCTAAAGGTACTTGACAATAGTATTATTGGAGTCGATACACAACTCACAAAAAATACAAGAAGTCGACTAGGTGGATTGGTCCGAGTGAAGAGAAAAAAAAGCCATACGGAACTCAAAATCTTTTCCGGAGATATTCATTTTCCTGAAGAGGCGGATAAGATATTAGGTGGCAGTTTGATACCACCAGAAAGCGAAAAAAAAGATTCTAAGGATTCAAAAAAAAGGAAAAATTGGGTTTATGTTCAACGGAAAAAAATTCTCAAAAGCAAGGAAAAGTATTTTGTTTCGGTTCGACCTGCAGTCCCATATGAAATGGACGAAGGGATAAATTTAGCAACACTTTTCCCGCAGGATCTCCTGCAAGAAGAGGATAATCTCCAACTTCGACTTGTTAATTTTATTTCTCATGAAAATAGCAAGTTAACTCAAAGAATTTATCACACGAATAGTCAATTCGTTCGAACTTGCTTAGTAGTGAATTGGGAACAAGAAGAAAAAGAGGGGGCTCGTGCTTCTCTTCTTGAGGTAAGAACAAATGATCTGATTCGCGATTTTCTAAGAATTGAGTTAGTCAAGTCTACTATTTCGTCTACACGAAGAAGGTATGATAGGACAAGTGTAGGACTGATTCCCAATAATAGGTTAGATCGCAACAATACCAATTCCTTTTATTCCAAGGCGAAGATTCAATCACTTAGCCAACATCAAGAAGCTATTGGCACCTTGTTGAATCGAAATAAAGAATATCCATCTTTGATGATTTTGTTGGCATCCAACTGTTCTCGAATTGGTTTATTCAAGAATTCGAAATATCCCAATGCGGTAAAAGAATCGAATCCTAGAATTCCTATTCGAGATATTTTTGGGCTCTTAGGCGCTATTGTACCTAGTATAGCGAATTTTTCTTCATCTTACTATTTATTAACGCATAATCAGATCTTGTTAAAAAAATACTTGTTCCTTGACAATTTGAAACAGACCTTCCAAGTACTTCAAGGACTTAAATACTCTTTAATAGACGAAAATAAAAGGATTTCCAATTTCGACAGTAACATCATGTTGGAGCCATTCCATTTGAATTGGTACTCTCTCCATCATGACTCATGGGAAGAGACATCGGCAATAATTCACCTTGGACAATTTATTTGTGAAAATGTATGTCTATTTAAATCGCACATAAAAAAATCTGGTCAAATTTTCATTGTTAATATGGACTCCTTTGTTATAAGAGCAGCGAAGCCTTATTTGGCCACTATAGGAGCAACTGTTCATGGTCATTATGGAAAAATCCTTTACAAAGGAGATAGGTTAGTTACGTTTATATATGAAAAATCGAGATCTAGTGATATAACGCAAGGTCTTCCAAAAGTGGAACAAATCTTCGAAGCGCGTTCAATTGATTCACTATCGCCGAATCTCGAAAGGAGAATTGAGGATTGGAATGAACATATACCAAGAATTCTTGGGGTTCCCTGGGGATTCTTGATTGGAGCTGAGCTAACCATAGCCCAAAGTCGTATCTCTTTGGTTAATAAGATCCAAAAGGTTTATCGATCCCAAGGGGTACAGATCCATAATAGACATATAGAGATTATTATACGCCAAGTAACATCAAAAGTAAGGGTTTCCGAAGATGGAATGTCTAATGTTTTTTTACCTGGGGAATTAATAGGACTATTGCGAGCGGAACGAGCAGGGCGGGCTTTAGATGAATCGATCTATTATCGGGCAATCTTATTGGGAATAACAAGGGCTTCCCTGAATACCCAAAGTTTCATATCTGAAGCAAGTTTTCAAGAAACTGCTCGAGTTTTAGCAAAAGCTGCCCTACGAGGTCGTATTGATTGGTTGAAAGGCCTGAAAGAAAACGTAGTTCTGGGGGGGATTATACCTGTTGGTACCGGATTCCAAAAATTTGTGCATCGTTCCCCACAAGACAAGAACCTTTATTTCGAAATTCCAAAAAAAAATCTATTCGCGTCGGAAATGAGAGATATTTTGTTTCTCCATACAGAATTAGTTTCTTCTAATTCTGACGTAACAAACAATTTCTATGAAACATCAGAAGCCCCGTTTACCCCTATTTATATGATTTAAGTCATTTATTACCCCCTATTTGTACGATTTAAGTATACATAAAGAAATTTTTTGTACTTTAATTATACTGTTGCCCTTAGAATGCTAACAGGTCTGATTTTAGATTTTGTATTTTAGTTTTAATAAGTAAAAGAAGTCAGTTAATTCATTAAGGCTATGTTTATACCGTGTATCAAAGGTCAATTATGAGTAGAAGGTTCCATCAGAACAATTATTATTTATTTCAAGCTATTTCGGCTCTTTCTTAATCTTCAAAAAGAAATAAATTCCGTAATGGTAAGATGAAAAAAAGAAAAAAGAAAAAGGAAGTGTGGAAAAAATGACAAGAAGATATTGGAACATCAATTTGAAAGAGATGATAGAAGCAGGAGTTCATTTTGGTCATGGTATTAAGAAATGGAATCCTAAAATGGCCCCTTACATCTCGGCAAAGCGTAAAGGTACTCATATTACAAATCTCGCTAGAACAGCTCGTTTTTTATCAGAAGCTTGTGATTTAGTTTTTGATGCAGCAAGTCAGGGAAAAAGCTTCTTAATTGTTGGTACCAAAAAAAGAGCAGCAGATTTAGTAGCATCAGCTGCAATAAGGTCTCGTTGTCATTATGTTAATAAAAAGTGGTTCAGTGGTATGTTAACGAATTGGTCGATTACCAAAACTAGACTTTCTCAATTTAGAGACTTAAGAGCAGAAGAAAAAATGGGAAAATTCCACCATCTCCCAAAAAGAGATGCGGCAATCTTAAAGAGAAAATTATCTACCTTGCAAAGATATCTCGGCGGGATCAAATATATGACGAGGTTGCCTGACATTGTAATCGTCCTTGATCAGCAAAAAGAGTATATAGCTCTTCGGGAATGTGCCATTTTGGGGATTCCTACTATTTCTTTAGTCGATACAAATTGTGACCCAGATCTCGCGAATATATCGATTCCTGCCAACGATGACACTATGACTTCAATTCGATTAATTCTTAACAAATTAGTATTTGCAATTTCTGAGGGGCGTTCTTTCTATATAAGAAATCGTTGATTAAGAAGAATAGTGAATTCTTGAGCAACTGCGTAGATTTATAGGATTAGTTACTATTCTTTTTTGTTTTGCATAGATAAAAGAAAGGGAATATTGATATATATTAAAGGGTATTGATATATATTATGATCTGATGTGATTTCTTGGTATCTTAAATATAAGATTAATACTTCAAGTTGCTGAGTTGAGAAAGAGATGCTTGAATCAAAAGAATTCCTTTTTTGAAGTTCCATTTTTATCAGAGGACAATATGAATATTACACCATGTTCCATTAAAACACTCAAGGGGTTATATGATATATCGGGTGTAGAAGTAGGCCAACACTTCTATTGGCAAATAGGAGGTTTCCAAATTCATGCCCAAGTACTCATCACTTCTTGGGTCGTAATTACTATTTTGCTAGGTTCAGTTATCATAGCTGTTCGGAATCCACAAACCATCCCGACCGACGGTCAGAATTTCTTCGAATATGTACTTGAGTTTATTCGAGACTTGAGCAAAACTCAGATTGGAGAAGAATATGGTCCCTGGGTTCCCTTTATTGGAACTATGTTCCTTTTTATTTTTGTTTCGAATTGGTCAGGTGCTCTTTTACCTTGGAAAATTATAGAGTTACCCCATGGGGAATTAGCAGCGCCCACGAATGATATAAATACTACTGTTGCTTTAGCTTTACTAACATCAGCGGCATATTTTTATGCGGGTCTTAGCAAAAAAGGATTGAGTTATTTCGAGAAATATATTAAACCAACCCCAATCCTTTTACCAATTAACATCCTAGAAGATTTCACAAAACCATTATCGCTTAGTTTTCGACTTTTCGGAAATATATTGGCAGATGAATTAGTCGTTGTTGTTCTTGTTTCTTTAGTCCCCTTAGTAGTCCCTATACCGGTCATGTTTCTTGGATTATTTACAAGCGGTATTCAAGCTCTTATTTTTGCAACGTTAGCCGCAGCCTATATAGGTGAATCCATGGAAGGTCATCATTGAATTGACTAGTTTTCGCAATAGTCTTTTTTTTTTTTTAGCTTAGCCCAATTCATGCATGATTCCGGATAATCCTCTTAGTTGGAAAACTAAATAGTTCGCAATGCGTATAAATATACAACCTAGAGTTGTAGGGGAGAGAGTAGACTATATTAGGAAAGAGTTAAAGTATATATGCATTCCGAGGGGCGGAGTCAGGTTAGATCTATATCCTTAATCCCTATAAGACAGTCATCTTTTGTGCGGCTTTCTAAGGAATGATTTTCGAAGCGGATTCAATAGAAACTGAGAAAATACGCAAGGATATCGAAGAATAAAAAAAAAAGGATGGAATGAAAGAGTGATTGGTTGAAAAGAAAGAGAAATAGAACAATGAGAATCATATGGATTTACACAAACCTCTAATGATTAGAAACTAAAAACGAGATCTCGAAGTAATTCGGACGATTTCGATTATCATTTATTTGTACTTATTAGTTACTTCTACCCCAATAGAGCTTAGAAGTTGGAAATAATAATTTCTTGGTTGATTGTATCCTTAACCATTTCTTTTTTTTGACACGAGGAACTCACCATGAATCCACTAATTGCTGCTGCTTCCGTTATTGCTGCTGGATTGGCCGTAGGGCTTGCTTCTATTGGGCCTGGGGTTGGTCAAGGTACTGCTGCAGGACAAGCTGTAGAAGGTATTGCGAGACAGCCAGAAGCAGAAGGTAAAATACGAGGTACTTTATTGCTTAGTCTAGCTTTTATGGAAGCTTTAACAATTTATGGACTGGTTGTGGCACTAGCGCTTTTATTTGCGAACCCTTTTGTTTAATCCTAAAAAAGAAAATGAGTCCTTTAGATTAGATACTTTTTTCTTTTTTTATTGGTATTTGCTTCTGTAATTCCAAGTATATCAATACTTTACTCCTATTTTTTATATTATCCCGGGAATTTTGTATTTATCGGGGCAGACAATATCCCAGGAACCACAGGAAGGGCTGATTTGAGCATGATCAATTTAGAGGATATGCTCGCTCTCTTCCTTCCCCTCCTTAGTTTAGGACAGTGGAAAGTCTTTTTCCTTTTTTTTTTTTTAGGAATTTGGAAAACATTTCAACAAAGGAGATCTTTAACAGGTCAAATGAGATCTAAGACTTAATCTAAAAGAAATTATTAGATTGAATCTATTTGCATTAAAAAAACCGATCAAAAAAGGGCAAGCGAAGTAAGTGATCGAAAAACTTTCTTCTTTGTTCGTCCTATCTATAAGAGGAGAGCATATGAAAAATGTAACCCAATCTTTCGTTTTTTTAGCTCACTGGCCATTCGCTGGGAGTTTCGGGCTTAATACCGATATTTTAGCAACAAATCTAATAAATCTAACTGTAGTGGTTGGTGTATTGATTTTTTTTGGAAAGGGAGTGTGTGCGAGTTGTCTATTTCAAGAATAGATTGGATCTATCCGGCTGCACTTTAGAATATTTTTTCTTATTTATTTTAGCAAAAATAAATAAGAAAGGGTGCACGATCTCGACGAATTACTTCTGAATAACTTCAGAAATCATATGGAAGAACCATAGCATTTCGCGACTTATTGGTAAATTTACTTTGATTCTCTATAGACCAATAATGTGAGACCATTAACACGGTTAAAGCTAAACTGCTTGAAGTCTGGGCAAAAAGGGGTACTCTTTCTACAACTACATTAGTATTAGTCTCGAAATGCTTTAAACGGGAAATAGCCAGTGTAGAATTTATCTGATATAGAACACTCATATCGATAAAATAGTTTGAACTATTTACTAGAAGGGCACCCAGCCCTTTTTCCAATGCCAAATCGACGACCTATGTATAAAAAAAAAGAGAGATTTTTTGGATTTGAAGAAAAAATAAGAAGAATTCTATCAATTTGTATTTTCTATTTATTTAGTTTATTTTTCTTAATGAAATTGAAATTATTAACTAACAGAGCAAACACAAATAAAGAAACAACTTTGCTGACCATGATAGATTTTTATCTAGTTGGAAGAGTCCTCTTAATATTCATCTAGTCTTATATAAGTTTGGGTATATAGAAATACAAACAGAAAAGA